AGAGCGTTTCCACGTGGTAGAACCTCCTCAGGGAATATAAGGTTTTCATGAGGCTGATCTTGAGCCGCCATCCACGCACGAATACCTTCGTTTAAGAGAATATTTTTGGTGTAGAAAGTCTCAAATTCAGGATCTTCCGCTGCGCGGATTTCTTGAGAAACGAAGTCATAGGCACGTAGGTTCAGGGCCAGACCGACTACTCCAAGAGCACTCATCCATAAACCAGTTACTGGGACAAATAACATAAAGAAATGTAACCAACGTTTATTGGAAAAAGCAACCCCAAAGATTTGGGACCAAAAGCGGTTAGCGGTGACCATTGAATAAGTTTCTTCCGCCTGGGTTGGGTTAAAAGCACGGAATGTATTTGCACCATCACCATCTTCAAATAAGGTATTTTCTACGGTAGCGCCATGAATAGCGCATAATAGGGCAGCGCCCAATACACCAGCAACTCCCATCATATGAAATGGGTTTAATGTCCAATTATGAAACCCTTGGAAAAAGAGAATGAATCGAAATATAGCTGCTACACCAAAACTAGGCGCAAAGAACCAACCAGACTGACCCAGTGGATAAATCAGGAATACAGAAACAAAAACAGCAATTGGACCGGAGAATGCGATTGCATTATAAGGCCGCAATTGAACAGATCGAGCAAGTTCAAATTGACGTAACATAAAACCTATTAATCCGAAAGCACCGTGAAGAGCAACAAAAGTCCACAGACCACCTAATTGACACCAACGGGTAAAATCTCCCTGTGCTTCGGGACCCCACAGTAACAACAAAGAGTGTGCTAAACTATTAGCAGGAGTAGAGACTGCCGCAGTTAAGAAGTTACAACCTTCCAAATAGGAACTTGCCAATCCATGAGTATACCATGAAGTTACAAAAGTGGTACCTGTGAACCAACCCCCCACGGCAAAATAGGCGCAAGGAAAGAGCAATAGACCGGACCAACCCACAAAAACAAAACGGTCCCTCCGTAACCAGTCATCCACAATATCAAATAAATCATTTTGATCTTTGGTAAATTTACCAAGAGCTATAGTCATAGTCATCCTCCTATTCAACTACTTCAACCATTTCCGAGCACCTCCTAGCATTTTCAGGGATGGAACCTTCGAGGCTTTTTTCATTTTATATATGATATGATTTCTCGTAGACTGTCCCTTCTTTTCTACTGGGTTTCGAATAGAAAAATCCTTTTTTGTCGATTGATATCTAATCTAGGTCAAATCCATTAAATTAATTAGGTTATTCCCTTCTATTCTAAAAAATTCCCTAAGTCATGACTCGGGAATTGTCTTATGACTCGTAAATCCGATAAATCCATTTTTTAAAGAACTATTCCAGAAACAAATGATGACTTTTATCACTCTCGTTACCAGAAGATCCCCAGACATACTACTCTCCTTTTTTTAAATATATATATAGTATTTATATTTATTTATAAAAAAAATAGTTTTCTATATTCTTCGAATTTGTATGTCTAGGAAACTACTAGAGGATCCGATTTTTACTTTTTATTTTCCATTTATTTCTTTTATTGTCTTCTTTGTTCTATTTTTCTTTCGTTCATATTAAAAAAATTCCAAAGTATATCTTTTTTGTAGATCGAGGTAAGAAATTCGAATATTTTTTTCTATTTATTTTTTTTTTTATCTATCTGTCAGATTTTTTAATATTGTATGGAATTTTCTTAATAATAAAGATTCTAAGTGAAAGTTTCGCCCATTAATTGCATTAAAAATCTCGTATGCATAGATATCAAAATCAAATAGTTGATACTGGAAGTCATAATTTGATGGATTTTTCTATTATTTTGATAGATATATCATATCTAAAAGAACTAATAGAAATGAAATTGGATCTTTTCTTGTATTCGGAAAAAAGATATTTAAAAGTCAAATGACTTGTATATTGGAACTTAGAATAGAATAAGTTCTTCCGCGTGGAGGAGAGGAGTAGCAATATATTCCTAGGAACAATAAGATTTAGATTTAATCTGAAATCTCGACAGATTCTTGCGGAGTCCCAACCAAAGATTAACAACAAAAAAAGATCCACTGTTCGAATTTCATTTCTATCCAATTTGAATATCAGAATAGTGGATATAGTTATGATTCAATAGGTTAGGTCCACTTACTTTTTTTTAGAATCTTTGCCAGTTTTTGATTGGAATAATAGAAAAAAGGAATATCTGACAACTAAAAAAAGAAATATATATATATAGATAAAGAATACTATTTGACTTTCTACCTAGAATGGGTTTACTCTATTCGAATGAATTCAAATGATAACAATAACTTAATCGAATTTCTTTCGATTTAAAATTCTATTTTTTAATGAAATTCAACTATTCCTTAGTTTTTTTTATTTTTTACAAACATAAACTTCTTACAAATATCAAGAATATATCTATATCTATTCTTACTTGAAATTAAGAATACTACCGTTGTCATTTTATGACAAAAACAAAGCCCCTTAGCGGATTTGAACCGATGACTTACGCCTTACCATGGCGTTACTCTACCACTGAGTTAAAGGGGCGCCATTTGAGTCAATTCCCGAATAAGGAACTAGCCGATATGAATATGAGTTTAGTACATCTATTTGTTACTGCATCTCCTTATTATATATTTATATTATTATTATAATATTTATATATACTTAATTTATATATATATATACTTAATTAATATATAATATATACTAAATATATATATATATTCTATATTCTATATATATACATAGATCTATTTTTTGTACATAGCAACTCATTAACGAACAATAAATTGTATTTACTTGGTGAGTCTAGTTAAAAAAATCATTTATTGATATTGGATTTCATAAATAACAATGGAATGAACCGATTCGAATTGAAGTCGTCTTCATAATAACACGAAATTCATTTCATTAATACGTGTACCAACTAATTCAAATATTTCACCGTTTGATAAATGGATTCAATTTGTCCTGTAGCTCAACGCAATTCTTATTCATCTTCATCTCCTTTTACGAAATTTCCAAATGAAATCTCGTTTTTTTATTTCCCGGCTTAGTCTGAGATAGAAATATACCTAATTCAATCTTCTTACCACTGAACGAAAGTGAAAGAAATGAGGTCTTAATGCCGCGCCTGTTCCAGCAAATCAATCATTCCAAAAAAGGATTCTCCGTTTATTTTGTTTTCTTTCGCATTACTTACTTTCTTTTATTTTCGATTTTTTTTTAATTCTAGATTGGTGATTGGAATGAACTATTTCGAAATTTAAATGATGAATCAAAAAATTGTATTGTAAGGGATTCTGAAAGATGGGAAGATCCTTCTGATCGAATCATATCATTCCATTATATTGACAATTTCAAAAAACTGTTCATACTATGAACATAGTAGAATGGCGGTCGGGCAAGTATGCCCCCATCGTCTAGTGGTTTAGGACATCTCTCTTTCAAGGAGGCAACGGGGATTCGACTTCCCCTGGGGGTAGGGTACTACGAAATGAAATTGATCAGGGATTATCAATAAAGACTAAAATGGATTCTTCCTGGGTCGATGCCCGAGTGGTTAATGGGGACGGACTGTAAATTCGTTGGCAATATGTCTACGCTGGTTCAAATCCAGCTCGGCCCAAAAAATTGCTGATCCACCATGAAATGATATAACCCATTTGGTGTTCTCTGAAAATCACCAATGGGCTCGGATACAGAAGAATATAATCTCGAGTGCTATTTCTTTTTTCCATATTACCTATTTTTCCTCGGTTTTTGCAAAATTCCGATCGGGATCTGTAAGTTTAAAGTCTAAGGAAAGGATTAAAGTAAAAAAAAAAAAAGAGTCTTTTTTGTTTCCTTGATTCATTTATTTTTCAATCAAGTTGGCAATAACGAACGGATTACTCGTAATCCGTGTCGATCTCGCTAAAGTCCAGACCCATAAAAATATCAATATATACATATAAGTCCGCCTCTTTCAGTTACAGTACAAGGGTTCGAATCTCAAATAGAAAAAGAAAGGGTTTGAATCACATTGTAAGAATATGTATCCTATACGACTTTTTCCCTGGGATTGTAGTTCAATTGGTCAGAGCACCGCCCTGTCAAGGCGGAAGTTGCGGGTTCGAGCCCCGTCAGTCCCGACGGATACAAATCCAATCCAAAAAATATCAATTGATTTCGTGTGTGAAAGGGAATAAAAATAACAAAAAAATATCATTTCTAACAGGGATACCCTTTTAGTTTCTTTTTTAGTTTAAGGTAAAGGTTCGGACGAAGAAAGAAAAAGGAATTTTGGATTGCATCAGAAAGTTCTTTTTTTATTTAGTATGGATAAAAGATCTTCCTATGTTATACTATTTTATTCTCGACGCTGAATTGATTTGATAGATCAGATATTGTTATTCGTGATATTGATCCGATTTGATATCATCCAGATAAAATTTATATATACCATTGAATTTAGTGACGAAAGATTTATCATTTCTATGGGATTAAATCCCGAAGTATTTATTAGAAATTAAAGAGAAAGAAAACATAGAGATTATGGAAGTAAATATTCTCGCATTTATAGCTACTGCACTCTTCATTCTAGTTCCTACTGCCTTTTTACTTATAATTTATGTAAAAACGGTAAGTCAAAGTAACTAATTTTACTTAAACACGACTTCTGATTTCTTATCAATGCAACGATAAAAAAAAAAAATGAAAAAAAAGGATTTCCATTTTGGGTCTTTGTTTTAAATAAAACAGACTACAATCAGCAGAATTCTATGAAATCCAGATAGTATAGTAGAAAGAAATCTTTCTACTATACTATCTATTATGGTTTATGGTAGGGTAAAAATAGAATGTTTTACTTTTTAATTAAATTAAAAAAAAAATAATCTTTTTAGTATTCCAAAAAATGAATTGATTAAATTGATTAAATAATTGACAGATGATCCGGGGATTCTATGAAAAACTTTTTCATATTTAGAAAAGATTGGTGGTAACCAGTTCATCGAAATAGAAATCTTAAAAAGAATTAGGTTTGGAATAGTAATCTGTTTTCAATTACCTGTATTCCCTGGACAGGAAGATGGGAACAATTCAAATATTTGTATTTGTTTGATTTAAGGAGTATTTATGTTTTCTATATTATACATAGAATCCATTACACCACTGGAATGCAATAGAAGTTCAAAATGCAGATAGATTAGAATTAGTATTAATAAAATAACTAAATTCACATAGTTAAAAATTGGAAGAACCCAGCTAGAAAACAATGGAGACAGTTTGATCCCTTAACTCAATTAGTAATACCCTTAGAGTCCACTTCTTCCCCATACTACAAGGGAAAGGGAAAATGTAAAAACGACCATTAAAGCAGCCCAAGCAAGACTTACTATATCCATGTAAATTTTGTCTCCTATCAATATGAAGAAATTAGTTTATTATTCTTTACTAACTCATTTTTCTTGTATTATTTTTGTTTTTATTTTTCACTAAAAATTATATATAAAATCTTATAATACTTATAATAATAGTGGAATCGCTGGTACAGAGTCAAAAAAAGATTCCGTCATAAGAACATTCACGAAACATCCAATTAGAACATCTAACAAGTTCTTATCTGATTTCTAGTAGAATTGAAAAATGTTAAGTATAAATAAAAAATATCCTTGGAAGTTGTAAGGGAATGAATCATACTAAATAGGTAGGAATAAAAAGACCTGTGTTTTATTTTGCCCCCATTAAGTCAAAAGTAAAAAATATAGAATCAAGATAGATTCCTTTGCATACTCTTATTTGCATCTCTTATTTCCATTGGATCTAATCCTTCCTTATTGTATCCAGATTCGTTCTCTAAAACAATTGGAAAACAGCCTCGGAAATTCTTTTACTCGAGATTACCAAAAAGAAAGAATTTTATTTTTCTTAGAATGCAAATAGAATAGAAATTATTTTTGAATTGGATTAAATAAAAATGAAATCATAATAATAAAAAGAATCTAATTCCATATTCAATTTCATTAATCTAACAAATATGGAATAAATGCAGAAGCGTTCATATACTTTACATAAGTTTGTATACAAGGTTTTTCTTCAACCCCCTCCCCAACTAAAAATGGAATTATACTCCCCGTCCGACCTATCCCTATCCAATGTAATTCAAGACCCAATTCAGTAGAGGTACACTACAGTAGTAGTGAAGTGAAGTGAAAGGACTATCATTTCAAGATTGATCTATTCCTTTTCACTACTCTAATGAATTTTTCATTGAATCCGAGACGAAAAAATGGATAGCATTTGAGAGGGGAGAACAAACCTCCCGGTGCTTAGAATTTTGAATCAAACAAGTCTCAAGAGCCCTTTCCCTAAACTTGCTTCCGCTGGAAAAAAATACAAAGTTTTCTGTATCAACAAAACGGAATAAACTATTTTAATTCTATTGTCGATCAGGCGACACCCGGATTTGAACTGGGGTAAAAGGATTTGCAGTCCCCCGCCTTACCACTCGGCCATGCCGCCAAAATGATACAAAAAATATATCAGAATACCCCTCCTCTCAAAAAACCAAAAAGGGGGTTCTAAAATTCTTTTTTAGATTTGTATCTTAAATTCCGTTTTCTTTAATCCCCTTTATTCTATTGAAAAAAAAAACAAACGCATACCTTTCAGTCGCAAAAAAAAGTAAAAATTTCGGGACAAATAGCAACCGTTAACTACAAATTCCTGAATCATTCTTGAATTTGAATCTATTCTTTACTTAATGAGAAAAAAATAGAAATTGATACATAACCAATCAATATTATTATTCTTTCTTTTTTTTAATAATCCTTCTCTATTTCAATTATAACAGCAACTGTTAATATATGTCAACCCAGAATATAAATTTTCATTGTTACACAGATATTATCTAATCGGGTATCTTATTCGTATATAATACTATAATACCTATATTATATTATAGGGAATTTTCAAAAAATTCTCGTGCTTTCATTTTTTTGGCAATTTTTCATTAAATAGATTGATGAATGAATAGAAAAAACAAATTAACACGACACGTGCTGTCCCGAACAAAAAGGACTGCAATAAAGTAAAAATAAGAGACATATATAGATAGCTATAGCTGAAGTTAGATTTATGCATGTTTAATAAATCCAAGTCTTTTTATGCACTGCGATCATATTATCAAATTCTACAAAAAATGCGAATTCTCATTCTTTTTTGAACACTTGAAATGGTAAAGGGCGAACAAAAGAAATTGTATATTTTTCGGATTATTTTATTTTTTATATCTTTAGTCTCATGGAGCTGAGCAAATACTTAATTTATTTTTGAGTATCAATCGAATTGGAATATGTAATATCATACTATACTACTAATAGTATAAATAGAATTCTTTTTTTGAGATTCTTAAAAAAACCCCGAAGTCTAGGTGCAATTTATCAATTTGTTTCCATTTATATTACAACTTAGATTCTATTTGTTTTGTTGCAAATTCCAATTTGAGTATTCAATTTCCTCCTTTCATAATAGGTATAGATTTCATACACGTAGTTAGGTAAAATTTCATGTGATTCAGTAAAGTAAAAAGAACAGAAATTCCATTATTGCTAAATCTATTCATGTGATTCGATGAAGAATGACAGCAAATCGTGGGATATTTTCTAAAAAATAAAAGGGGAAATTCAAAATGCTTGGGGTTGGGAATGAAGGAATGTCTACACTACCCGGATTGAATCAAATACAATTTGAAGGATTTTGTAGATTCATTGATCGGGGCTTAACAGAAGAACTTTTGAAGTTTCCAAAAATTGAAGATACGGAGCAAGAAATTGAATTTCAGTTATTTGTGGAAACATATCAATTGGTAGAACCCTCGATAAAAGAAAAAGATGCAGTATATGAATCACTTACATATTCCTCTGAATTCTATATATCCGCGGGATTAATTTGGAAAAACTGTAGGGATATCCAAGAACAAATTATTTTTATTGGAAACATTCCTCTAATGAATTCCCTGGGAACTTCTATAGTAAATGGAATATACAGAATTATAATCAATCAAATATTGCAAAGCCCTGGTATCTATTATCGTTCAGAATTGGACCATAACGGAATTTCAGTCTATACTGGCACAATAATATCAGATTGGGGAGGAAGATTAGAGTTAGAAATGGATAGAAAAGCAAGGATATGGGCTCGTGTAAGTAGGAAACAAAAAATATCTATTCTAGTTCTATCATCAGCTATGGGTTCGAATTTAAGCGAAATTCTTGAGAACGTTTGCTACCCTGAAATTTTCTTGTCTTTCCTCAATGAAAAGGAGGAAAAAAAAATAGGGTCAAAAGAAAATGCCATTTTGGAGTTTTATCGACAATTTGCTTGTGTAGGCGGAGATCCCATATTTCCTGAATCTTTATGTACGGAATTACAAAAAAAATTTTTTCAACAAAGATGTGAATTAGGGGGGATTGGTCGGAGAAATATGAACCGAAGGCTGAATATTGATATACCTGAGAACAATCCATTTTTGTTACCGCGAGATATATTGACAGCTGCGGATCATTTGATTGGAATGAAATTTGGAATGGGTACACTTGACGATATGAATCATTTGAAAAATAAACGTATTCGTTCCGTAGCAGATCTCTTACAAGATCAATTTGGGTTGGCTCTCGTTCGTTTAGAAAATATAATTACAGGAACTATATCTGGAGCAATTAGATATAAATGGATACCGACTCCTCAGAATTTAGTGACTTCAACTCCATTAACAACCACTTATGAATCTTTTTTTGGATTACACCCATTATCTCAAGTTTTAGATCGAACCAATCCATTGACCCAAATAGTTCATGGGAGAAAATGGAGTTATTTGGGTCCTGGAGGATTGACGGGGCGAACTGCTAGTTTTCGGGTACGGGATATCCATCCTAGTCACTATGGACGCATTTGTCCAATTGACACCTCTGAAGGAATTAATGTCGGACTTATTGGATCCTTGGCAATTCACGCAAGGATTGGTCGTTGGGGGTCTATAGAAAGTCCATTTTATGAAATTTCAGAGAGATCAAAAAGAATACGAATGCTTTATTTATCACCAAGTAGAGATGAATACTATATGGTAGCGACGGGAAATTTTTTAGCACTGAATCGAGGTATTCAGGAGGAGCAGATTGTTCCAGCTCGATACCGTCAAGAATTTCTGACTATTGCATGGGAACAGGTTCATCTTCGAAGTATTTTTCCCTTTCAATATTTTTCTATTGGAGCTTCCCTCATTCCTTTTATTGAGCATAATGATGCGAATCGAGCTTTAATGAGTTCTAATATGCAACGTCAAGCAGTTCCTCTTTCTCGGTCCGAAAAGTGCATTGTTGGAACTGGATTGGAACGCCAAGTGGCCTTAGATTCAGGAGTTCCCGCTATAGCTGAACACGAGGGAAAGATAGTTTATAACGATACTGACAAGATCGTTTTATTTGGAAATGGGAATGCTCTAAGCATTCCATTAATTATATATCAACGTTCCAACAAAAATACTTGCATGCATCAAAAATCCCAGGTTCAAAAAGGTAAATGCGTAAAAAAGGGACAAATTTTAGCGGATGGTGCTGCTACAGTTGGTGGTGAACTCGCTTTGGGAAAAAACGTATTAGTAGCTTATATGCCATGGGAAGGTTACAATTCTGAAGATGCTGTACTCATTAGTGAGCGTCTGGTCTATGAAGATATTTATACTTCTTTTCATATACGGAAATATGAAATCCAGACTCATGTGACAAGCCATGGTCCTGAAAGAATCACTAATAAAATTCCACATCTAGAAGCCCATTTACTCCGAAATTTAGACAAAAATGGAATTGTGATTCTGGGATCTTGGGTAGAAACGGGCGATATTTTAGTGGGTAAATTAACGCCTCAAATGGCGAAAGAATCCTCATATGCCCCGGAAGATAGATTATTACGAGCTATACTTGGGATTCAGGTATCCACCTCAAAGGAA